AATACATATATCTCTAGATATAGAAGATTTGAAATAGAAATCTAAGACTCAAATCTTTCTATTGTTGTCTTGGATCCACAATTAAACCTATGGATCCTTAGGATTGGTATATTCTTTATATATCCTGTAGTTTCCCTGAATCAAGCGAAGTGTCACAAATCTTTCGACCCATCCTGTATATTGTCTTTTTCGTTCCGTATTGGAATAGAACCTTAATTTATTACTTGTTAATTAGTTAGTTATTAGATGAGATTTTACGAAAAAATTCTCTCTAGGAGAGAACAAATATTTATTTTTTTATTTGATGGGAAGACATAGGAAAAACCGCTTTTTATCATTATATTTAATTTAGAATGAAAAGAGATTCCATCATATTCATATATAGTGAAGTCTTATTCCCGGATTCCCACAAAACAAAAGAGAATCCTTTTTCACACTTCCTATTAGTAGTGATTTAATTTCTATGTTTGGTCTGATAGGAAATAAGATATTCAAATAAAAATAAAGAATTGTAGATCGAATGACTATTCATCGATTGTATTTTTATGCAAATAGGGGGCAAGAAAACTCTATGGAAAGATGGTGGTTTAATTCGATGGTGTTTAAGAAGGAGTTAGAACGCGGGTATGGGATAAAGAAATCAACGGACAATCTTGGTCCTATTGAAAATACTAGTGAAAGTGAAGATCCGACTAGAAAAGGTAGGGCTAAAAACATTCATAGTTTGAGGAGTCGTGACAATTCTAGTTACAGTAATGTCGAGCATTTATTTGGCGTCAAAGACATTCGGAATTTCATCTCTGATGATACTTTTTTAGTTCGGGATAGTAATGGAGCCAGTTATTCTATCTATTTTGATATTGAAAATAAGATTTTTGAGATTGACAACGATCATTCTTTTCTGAGTGAACTAGAAAGTTCTTTTTCTAGTTATCGCAATTCTAGTTATATGAATAATGGATCTACGAGTGAAGATTCCTTAGACAATCGTTACATGTATGATACTCAATCTAGTTGGAATAATCACATTACTAGTTACATTGACAGTTATCTTCAGTCTCAAATCTGTATTGATACGTTCATTGTAAGTGATAGTAGTGACAGTTACATTTCTAGGTGCGTTTTTGATAAACGTAGAACTAGTAGTGAAAGCGGGAGGTCCAGTATACGAACCCGCGCAAAAAGTAGTGATTTAACTCTAAGAGAAAAGTCTAATGATCTCGATGCAACTCAAAAATACAGGCATTTGTGGGTTCAATGCGAAAATTGTTATGGATTAAATTATAAGAAATTTTTGAAATCAAAAATTAATATTTGTGAACAATGTGGATATCATTTGAAAATGAGTAGTTCAGAAAGAATCGAGGTTTTGATCGACCCCGGTACTTGGGATCCTATGGATGAAGACATGGTTTCTCTGGATCCCATTGGATTTCATTCGGAGGAGGAGCCTTATAAAGATCGTATTGATTCTTATCAAAGAAAGACAGGATTAACTGAGGCTGTTCAAACAGGCGTAGGTCAACTAAACGGTATTCCCGTAGCAATTGGGGTTATGGATTTTCAGTTTATGGGGGGTAGTATGGGATCTGTAGTCGGGGAGAAAATCACCCGTTTGATTGAATACGCTACCAATCAATTTCTACCTCTTATTATAGTGTGCGCTTCGGGGGGAGCGCGCATGCAAGAAGGAAGTTTGAGCTTGATGCAAATGGCTAAAATATCGTCTGCTTTATATGATTATCAATCAAATAAAAAGTTATTATATGTATCAATCCTTACATCTCCTACTACTGGTGGGGTAACAGCGAGTTTTGGTATGTTGGGAGATATCATTATTGCCGAACCAAATTCCTACATTGCATTTGCGGGTAAAAGAGTAATTGAACAAACATTGAATAAAACAGTACCCGAAGGTTCACAAGCGGCTGAATATTTATTCCAGAAGGGCTTATTCGACCTAATCGTACCACGTAATCTTTTAAAAAGCGTTCTGAGTGAATTATTTAAGCTGCACGCCTTCTTTCCTTTGCATTCCAATTCAATCAAGTAGAGCGCACTAAGTTCAATTATTTTATTTGTAGAAAACAAGTAGTTAGCTTATCGGAATCAAAGTAAATAAGAATGGAGTTTTCTTTGGTGACCTAAGGTCGAATTGTAGAAAGAATCAAAAGTTGGGGATAACTCTTTTTTACCTAGATTCCCGATTACTAATTAAGAAGTCTCTATCAACAGGATAAAAACGTGAGTTCTTCCTTTCGTGAAATTAGGCAAATCAAACTAATTTTGTCTTACGTATATAATCAAATTTAAAGATAGAAAAGATAGATATCTATCTTTTCTATCTTTCTCTATCTCCCGAAAATCCCATTTTCACTTAAAATCCCGGTTTTGTCGCATTCTAACGAACCTTTCGATAATTTGTAAGAAACTCTTTCTTTATTAAATTAGAAGACAAGAACAAAACACAAAGAAATGAAGAAAAATAATAAAGTTGATTATCATACCTATCTTTCATGTAGATAGATTAATAAGTCCATTTATTTAGTTCTACATTCCTTGGACTTATTCTATATACTCAATTAGATATATAGATACTTATCTACCTAATAAGAATTTAAAAATTTAATTAATTAATAATAACTACGAATTCATAATAATACTAATTACAATTCTTAATTATAATTAGTATAAATATGATATTTAAAAAAAATAACAGGTACAAATAGTAAATCGAGGTACCCCATTTTATGACAACTTTCAATTTTCCCTCTATTTTTGTTCCTTTAGTGGGCCTAGTATTTCCGGCAATTGCAATGGCTTCTTTATTTCTTCATGTTCAAAAAAATAAGATTGTTTAGATCTGAGGGGACCCAACCTCATCCATTTTTTTTAAAACTTAGACTTGTAGCATAACACGGATGTTTATTTCGGGAAATATGGTATGGTATAACATGTGATTTCCGCCGAACATAAAGGAAAAAGCTCTTATGCCTGCAGAAAATGATCTATGGGTAAATGAATTCTAGCTAGTTTCAAATAGATCAGGCAGGATCGCTGGATGCCTAAAATGTAAAGTTGGTGGATCTATATCAATATGTATATTGGGATCATATCAAGGTTATGTTATTATTTTAGATCTAACCAATTTGATGAATTACTCCTAAAGGTCCCATCAAACTAGTACTAGTTCACATCAAACTAGTGCTAGTTGATGAGAATTCCTTCGGAAACAAAAAAGTAAAGTCAAAATCATTTGGGGTATTCTCTCAATTCCAATAAAATGCAATCAGATCAAGTATGAGTTGGCGATCAGAACATATATGGATAGAACTTATAACGGGGTCTCGAAAACTAAGTAATTTTTGCTGGGCCCTTATCGTTTTTTTAGGTTCATTAGGATTCTTATTGGTTGGAACTTCCAGTTATCTTGGTAGAAATTTGATATCTTTTGTTCCGTCTCAGCAAATCATTTTTTTTCCACAAGGGATCGTGATGTCTTTCTACGGGATCGCGGGTCTCTTTATTAGTTCCTATTTGTGGTGCACAATTTCCTGGAATGTAGGTAGTGGTTATGATCGATTCGATAGAAAGGAAGGAATAGTGTGTATTTTTCGTTGGGGATTTCCTGGAAAAAATCGTCGCATATTCCTCCGATTCCGTATAAAAGATATTCAATCCGTTAGAATAGAAGTTAAAGAGGGTATTTATGCTCGTCGTGTCCTTTATGTGGACATCAGAGGTCGGGGGGCTATTCCATTGACCCGTACTGATGAGAATTTGACTCCACGAGAAATTGAACAAAAAGCCGCGGAATTGGCCTATTTCTTGCGTGTACCAATTGAAGTCTTTTGAGAAAAGGAACTGGGCTGAAGAACGAATGCTTTCTCAGCAGGAGGGAAAAAATGCAACAATCCTGTTTTTTTCTATAACATAACTTAACTGAAGTTTCGTCAGAACGTTCAGTCCAGCCAAAGCCGGCATATATAGAACAACCATAAAACTCTTTTTTTGTGGTTTTTATGCGTATCCAAATCCATGCAACTCAATTGAAACAAGTAAGAAATTGAACTACTAGATTCAAGTCATCTCATATATCAAACGATTTTGAAAGAAAGAAATTTATCTTTTTTTTAAGTTCAATATTTGTTGGAAGTGATACTTTAGATGCAGATAAATCATATCTTCTAAATTATTTCCTTTTTGTCAATCGACCCTTTTTTATCTTTTTGTTTGTGTTCTTTACTAACCAATAATGGGTTTTCTTAATAATGATAACCGGCCCATTTCTGTCTTGTTTTGCCGCTCATTTTTTTGATCATCAGAATATCTTTCTCTCAATTGTTCTATTCTTGGCTATAGGGAATCGTTGGAATTTTTTCGAAATATTGGAGATTTTGATAGAAAAGGAGTTCTTTCGTCTCAAAATCTTAATAATATTCATTCTTTAAAGTGCTTCTTTCGTTCATTCATCGAAAGGAGACACTTGTTTGGAATTTGATGAATTGAGATATCTGGAAACAATTGATTATTTCTTCATTCGAATTCGAAGTGGAGTCTTAGTCTATTTCTGTATTTTTTCTAGATTCAAACAAAATCACAAATAAAATAGATTCATAGGTTTGATACCTTGTCTAGAACTCGTGTTTGAAATAAATATTCGATCACATAGAGTCGACAAATGAAGTGGGTTAATTAAAAATTCACAGGTGAAAAATGGCAAAAAAGAAAGCATTCACTCCTCTTTTGTATCTTGCATCTATAGTATTTTTTCCCTGGTGGATTTCTCTCTCATTTACTAAAAGTATGGAATCTTGGGTTACTAATTGGTTGAATACTCGTCAATCCGAAATTTTTTTGAATGATATTCAAGAAAAAAGTATTCTAGAAAAGTTCATAGAATTAGAGGAAATCCTCTTGTTGGACGAAATGATCAAGGAATATTCGGAGACACATCTACAAAAGCTTCCTATAGGAATCCACAAAGAAACGATCCAATTAATCAAGATACACAATGAGGATCGTATCCATATGATTTTGCACTTCTCGACAAATATAATCTGTTTTGTTATTCTAAGTGGTTATTCTATTTTAGGTAATGAAGAACTTGTTATTCTTAACTCTTGGGCTCAGGAATTCCTATATAACTTAAGTGATACAGTAAAAGCTTTTTCGATTCTTTTATTAACCGATTTATGTATCGGATTTCATTCACCCCATGGTTGGGAACTAATGATTGGTTCTGTCTACAAAGATTTTGGATTTGTTCATAATGATCAAATTATATCTGGTCTTGTTTCCACCTTTCCAGTTATTCTCGATACTATTTTTAAATATTGGATTTTCCGTTATTTAAATCGCGTATCTCCGTCACTTGTAGTTATTTATCATTCAATGAATGATTGATAAATGATTCACCGATATTAATCTAATCCAATTAGAATGTTTCTTACTTTGTAGTTCTACATAAGCATTAAAAACTTTCCATCCGGGGGATTTTCATCCTCATCCTATAGTATTAGTATTCCAGTAAAATGATTCCAGTAAATAGCAGAATCGTGGATAGGGAACTAGACTAGCGACCTACCAAATTTATTGTAGAAATTTTCGGATCAATGATTAGACCATGCAAACTAGAAATACTTTTTTTTGGATAAAGGAACAGATTACTCGATCTATTTCCGTATCGCTCATGATATATATCATAACTTGGACATCCATTTCAAGTGCATATCCTATTTTTGCGCAGCAGGGTTATGAAAATCCACGAGAAGCTACTGGGCGTATTGTATGTGCCAATTGCCATTTAGCTAATAAACCCGTGGATATTGAGGTTCCACAAGCGGTACTTCCTGATACTGTATTTGAAGCAGTTGTTAGAATTCCTTATGATAAGCAAGTAAAACAAGTTCTTGCTAATGGGAAGAAAGGGGGTTTGAATGTGGGCGCTGTTCTTATTTTACCGGAGGGGTTTGAATTAGCTCCTTCCGATCGTATTTCTCCCGAGATGAAAGAAAAGATAGGCAATTTGTCTTTTCAGAGCTATCGCCCTAATAAAAAAAATATTCTTGTGATAGGGCCTGTCCCTGGTCAGAAATATAGTGAAATCACCTTTCCTATTCTTTCCCCCGACCCCGCTACAAAGAAAGATGTTCACTTCTTAAAATATCCTATATACGTAGGAGGGAATAGGGGAAGGGGTCAGATTTATCCCGACGGAAGCAAGAGTAACAATACAGTTTATAATGCTACAGGGGCTGGCATAGTAAGTAAAATCATACGAAAAGAAAAAGGGGGATATGAAATAACCATAACAGATCCGTCGGATGGACGTCAAGTGGTTGATATTATTCCCCCAGGACCAGAGCTTCTTGTTTCAGAGGGTGAATCCATCAAATTCGATCAACCATTAACGAGTAATCCTAATGTGGGTGGATTTGGTCAGGGAGATGCAGAAATAGTACTTCAAGATCCATTACGTGTCCAAGGTCTTTTGTTCTTCCTGGCATCTGTTATTTTGGCACAAATATTTTTGGTTCTTAAAAAGAAACAGTTCGAGAAGGTCCAATTGGCCGAAATGAATTTCTAGACTCGCGGATTTATCGGCATCAGGTTCGTAAAAAGAACAAAATTTTTGTTGTCAATTATGTATGATCAAAAAAAATAAATTCTAAAAACCTTTTATTTACTTGCTCTTTTTCTACGAGCTTCGGGTAATCCCTTGTATCGCATTCCTAGTCAGAATACGTAGATTTTTGTTTGAAGAAGACTATTTTATTTGACTTTATGACCTTACCACCTCTTTCTTTGTTTTTTTTAGCCAAATTGAATTGGTACGACTATTTATTTTTGACATAGAATCAAATTGGGATAGATATTAGCGTAAGTAAGCGGGTAATAGAACGAACTATAAATGCGGGGAACAAATAATTCTAGGAGGTATTATTTGTCTTCCTAGTCTTCGACACAAGAAAGGGGTGTAGAAAATTCCTTTTCTTGTGTCGAAAGAGTAATTATTTTTGATCCTGTTCGTCAAAAATTCCTAGTCTTGTTTTCGCTTTTCCAGATGTATCAGAACTTTTTTTCGATTTATTACGTACAATAAAGTAGTGGACAAACAAAAAATAAAACTTATTTTATTCAATGAACTTCTAAAAAATTGAAATTTTTCTGAGATACTAAAATAAATAGGGTAAGAGTATAGAAAGTATTTGTACGATATCTAATCTACAGAAATATATATAATCCAGGAAATTGAGTGATTTTCCCCTTGTTCTAACTTGGAAAGTACCCATAGATACTATCAAGATCAAGGAAGAAGTATTCTGAATCAATCAATGAAGTTCATTTTTCAAAAGCATCATCAGAAAAAAAAGAATGGAGTTTTGTGAAATAGCAGAAAAAGAAATCCACTTTGTCATTTACACGAAAAAAGACTCTGGTTCTTAAGAACCCAACGGGCCCTTTCCCCTCGAATCAGACAAACAAAGAAGGGAATCC